CTAGATTTACGAATTATTATAGACTATTCATTGGTAGAATGGAAAGAATTGGAGGAAGAGGAACCCACAGGGAATGAATGGGAAGATCGAAAAGTTGGAAGAAGAAAAGATTTTTTGCTTAGACGCATGGAATTGGCTAAGCATTTTATTCGAACAAATATAGAACCAAAATGGATGGTTTTGTGTCTATTACCAGTTCTTCCTCCTGAGTTGAGACCAATCTATCATATAGATGAGGATAAACTAGTGACCTCGGATATTAATGAAATCTATAGAAGAATTATCTATCGGAATAATACTCTTACAGATCTATTAACAACAAGTATAGCTACGCCAGAAGAATTAATAATATCTCAGGAAAAATTGCTACAAGAAGCCGTGGATGCACTTCTTGATAATGGAATCTGCGGACAACCAATGAGGGATGATCATAATAGAGTTTACAAGTCGCTTTCAGATGTAATTGAAGGCAAAGAAGGAAGAGTTCGCGAGACTCTGCTTGGTAAACGGGTCGATTATTCAGGGCGGTCCGTGATTGTCGTGGGCCCTTCACTTTCATTACATCGATGTGGATTGCCTCGCGAAATAGCAATAGAACTTTTCCAGGCATTTGTAATTCGTGACCTAATTAGAAAACATCTTGCTTCGAACATAGGAGTTGCTAAGAGTCAAATTCGGAAAAAAAAACCGATTGTATGGGAAATACTTCAGGAAATTCTGGATGACCATCCTGTATTGCTGAATAGAGCGCCTACTCTGCATAGATTAGGCATACAGGCATTCCTCCCCGTTTTAGTGGAAGGGCGCGCTATTTGTTTACATCCATTAGTTTGTAAGGGCTTCAATGCAGACTTTGACGGGGATCAAATGGCTGTTCATGTGCCTTTATCTTTGGAGGCTCAAGCAGAGGCGCGTTTACTTATGTTTTCTCATATGAATCTTTTGTCTCCAACTATTGGGGATCCGATTTCGGCACCAACTCAAGATATGCTTAGTGGACTCTATGTCTTAACGAGTGGAAATCGTCGGGGTATTTGTGTAAATAGGTATAATCCATGTAATAGTAGAAACTATCAAAATGAAGATAATAACTATAAGTATACAAAAAAAAAAGAACCCTTTTTTTGTAATCCCTATGATGCAATTGGAGCTTATCGGCAAAAACGAATCAATTTAGGTAGTCCTTTGTGGCTGCGGTGGCGACTAGATCAACGCGTTATTGCTGCAAGAGAAGCTCCCATCGAAATTCACTATGAATCTGTGGGGACCTATTATGAGATTTATGGACACTATCTAATAGTACGAAGTATAAAAAAAGAAATTCTTTATATATATATTCGAACCACTCTTGGTCATATTTCCCTTTATCGAGAAATAGAAGAAGCCATACAGGGGTTTTGGCAGGGCTGTTGTAATTCTATGCTACCAACGGGAATTCGAGTCTCTCCGGGTTAACTAGGACCATAAGTGCAGAATTTCTACGTGAATCAAGATCTAGAAAAGGAAGTTTTCCAATCACTGACTCAAGCCCATTGTCAAATTCTACTCAGCGCAATATGGAGGTACTGATGGCAGAACGGCCCACTCAGGTCTTTCACAATAAAGTGATAGACGGAACTGCCATGAAACGGCTTATTAGTCGATTTATTGATCACTATGGAATAGGATATACATCACATATCCTGGATCAAGTAAAGACTCTGGGTTTCCGACAAGCTACCGCCGCATCCATTTCATTAGGAATTGATGATCTTTTAACAATACCTTCTAAAAGATGGCTAGTTCAAGACGCTGAACAACAAAGTTTTATTTTGGAAAAACACCATCATTATGGGAATGTACACGCGGTAGAAAAATTACGTCAATCGATCGAAATATGGTATGCCACAAGTGAATATTTGCGACAAGAAATGAATCCTAATTTTCGGATGACCGATCCTTTTAATCCAGTCCATATAATGTCTTTTTCGGGAGCCAGAGGAAATGCATCTCAGGTACATCAATTAGTAGGTATGAGAGGATTAATGTCGGATCCCCAAGGGCAAATGATTGATTTACCCATTCAAAGCAATTTACGCGAAGGACTGTCTTTAACAGAATACATTATTTCTTGCTACGGAGCCCGTAAAGGGGTTGTGGATACCGCTATCCGAACATCAGATGCAGGATATCTCACGCGCAGACTTGTTGAAGTAGTTCAACACATTGTTGTACGTCGAACAGATTGTGGCACCGCTCGAGGTATTTCTGTAAGTCCTCGAAATGGAATGATGGCGGACAGGATTTTTATCCAAACATTAATTGGCCGTGTATTAGCAGATGATATATATATAGGTTCGCGATGTATTGCTACTAGAAATCAAGATATTGGGGTTGGACTTGTCAGTAGATTCATAACTTTTAGAGCACAACCAATCTCTATTCGAACCCCCTTTACTTGTAGGAGTACATCTTGGATTTGTCAATTATGTTATGGCCGGAGTCCAGCTCATGACGACCTGGTCGAATTGGGAGAAGCCGTAGGTATTATTGCAGGTCAATCTATTGGAGAACCGGGCACTCAATTAACATTAAGAACTTTTCATACCGGCGGAGTATTTACAGGGGGTACTGCAGAACATGTGCGAGCCCCTTCTAATGGAAAAATAAAATTCAACGAGGATTTGGTTCATCCGACACGTACACGTCATGGACATCCTGCTTTTCTATGTTCTAGAGACTTGTATGTAACTATTGAGAGTGAAGATATTATACACAATGTGTGTATTCCGCCCAAAAGTTTTCTTTTAGTTCAAAACGATCAATATGTAGAATCAGAACAAGTGATTGCTGAGATTCGCGCGAGAACATCCACTTTGAATTTGAAAGAGAAGGTTCGAAAACATATTTATTCTGACTCAGAAGGCGAAATGCACTGGAATACTGATGTGTACCATGCACCTGAATTTACATATGGTAATATTCATCTCTTACCAAAAACAAGTCATTTATGGATATTATTAGGGGAGCCCTGGAGATACAGTCTAGGCCCTTGTTCGATCCACAAGGATCAAGATCAAATGAACGCTTATTCTCTTTCTGTCAAGCCAAGATATATTGCTAACCCCTCAGTAACTAATAATCAAGTGAGACACAAATTTTTTAGTTCGTATTTTTCTGGTAAAAATCAAAAAGGAGATAGGATTCCTGATTATTCAGAACTGAATCGAATGACATGTACGGGTCGTTGTAATCTCAGATATCCGGCCATTCTCGACGGTAATTCTGATTTATTGGCAAAGAGGCGAAGAAATAGATTCATCATCCCACTCGAATCGATTCAAGAAGGCGAGAACCAACTAATACCTTCTTCAGGTATCTCAATGGAAATCCCCAGAAATGGTATTCTCCGTAGAAATAGTATTCTTGCTTATTTCGATGATCCTCGATATATAAGAAAGAGCTCGGGACTTACTAAATATGAGACTAGAGAACTAAATTCAATCGTCAACGAAGAGGATTTGATTGAGTATCGAGGAGTCAAGGTATTTTGGCCAAAATACCAAAAGGAAGTAAATCCATTTTTTTTTATTCCCGTGGAAGTCCACATTTTGGCCGAATCTTCTTCCATAATGGTACGGCACAATAGTATTATTGGGGCAGATACACAAATCACTTTCAATAGAAGAAGTCGGGTAGGCGGATTGGTCCGAGTGAAGAAAAAAGCAGAAAAAATGAAACTGATAATCTTTTCTGGAGATATCCATTTTCCTGGAAAGACAAATAAGGCATTCCGATTGATACCGCCAGGAGGGGGAAAACCAAATTCCAAAGAATACAAAAAATTGAAAAATTGGCTCTATATCCAACGAATGAAACTTTCCAGGTATGAAAAAAAGTATTTTGTTTTGGTTCAACCTGTAGTCCCATATAAAAAAACGGATGGTATAAATTTAGGAAGACTTTTCCCGCCGGATCTCTTGCAGGAAAGTGATAATCTACAACTTCGAGTTGTCAATTATATCCTTTATTACGACCCAATTCTTGAAATTTGGGACACAAGTATTCAATTAGTTCGGACTTCTTTAGTGTTGAATTGGGACCAAGACAAAAAAATCGAAAAGGCCTGTGCTTCCTTTGTTGAAATAAGGACAAATGGTTTGCTTAGATATTTTCTAAGAATCGACTTAGCTAAGTCACCTATTTCTTATACCGGAAAAAGGAACGATCTGTCGGGTTCAGGATTGATCTCTGAGAATGGATCAGATCGCGCTAATGTCAATCCATTTTCTTCCATTTATTCCTATTCCAAGGCAAGGATTAAAGAATCCCTTAATCCAAATCAAGGAACTATCCATACGTTGTTGAATCGAAATAAGGAATCTCAATCTTTGATAATTTTGTCATCATCCAATTGTTTTCGAATAGGCCCATTCAACGATGTAAAATCTCCCAATGTGATAAAAGAATCAATCAAAAAGAACCCCCTAATTCCAATTAGGAATTCGTTGGGCCCGTTAGGAACAGGTTTTCCAATTTATAATTTTGATTTATTTTCCCATTTAATAACCCATAATCAGATCTTGGTAACTAACTATTTGCAACTTGACAATTTCAAACAGATTTTTCAAATACTTAAATATTATTTACTGGATGAAAATGGTCAAATTTATAATCCCTATTCATGCAGTAACATCATTTTGAATCCATTCCATTTGAATTGGTATTTTCTCCATTACAATTATTGTGAAGAGACATCTCCAATCGTTAGTCTTGGGCAGTTTCTTTGTGAAAATGTATGTATAGCCAAAAAAGGACCGCATTTAAAATCGGGTCAAGTTCTAATTGTTCAAGTTGACTCTGTGGTAATACGATCAGCTAAGCCTTATTTGGCTACTCCAGGAGCAACTGTTCATGGACATTATGGGGAAATCCTTTACGAAGGCGATACATTAGTTACATTTATATATGAAAAATCAAGATCTGGTGATATAACGCAAGGTCTTCCAAAAGTGGAACAG